GGTTTATTGGGATTGAGGAAAGAAGTGGGATGATTAGGCCGAAGTGGTTGGTTGAGATTAAAAAACGATGCTTCCTTGGCCGTGTGGAACATGGATTAGCATTATGTCATTACTACAAGTACAAGTGATCCCCCATCCAGGATTAGAAGAAATGCTATATGAGGACTTCGAGATCAAATAGAATATGTTTCTTTCCATTCCTCGCGAGCCACTTATTTCTCCGAAACAAGAGATCAAAGTGATTTTCCTCCTTTTTCCCAATAAGTCGACAGCCTTACACCATTGGGATACTTCGAATAAACTAGAGTACATATAGGATACACCGGTACTAAAACCTTTTCTCAAGATATCTTCCAAACTGTTGGGGTCCTTGCTCCGGATCTTGTTCCCCCGGTGTGAAACCAGTTGGTTCCGTAGTTTTAGAATTCTGCTGATCCCAAGTACTCCATCTCCATCATTGCATATGGGAATATAGAAAGTAAAGAGGAAAAGGCATGACCAGAAGAATTGTGTAAAATAAGTGAATTTATCCAGTTGAGGCATGATTGATTTAGAAAAACTTTTTGTTTTTAGAAAAAATTCTTCCCTCAAAACAGCTTAACTCCGTCAAGCCTGTACGAGTAGTGAAGAAGAAAACGAGAGCTGTGGTTGGTTGTTGACCAACAAAAACATGGGAGAAAGTGAGGAGGGTTCCACCGGCGTTTATGGATAGTCCTTAAGGGCTTCCTCTCTTACTATCAGAGTAGGATGGCACTGGTATTGACTTTATTGACTTTCATTTTGTTCCGTAAATAGCTTAGCTTAAAAGCTTCTTCATTTACTGAAAGGAAAGGCTAAGCTGCTTCCTCTGCTTATATATATTATATGGCAAGCAAAACATTAGCTCTTGCTTGCCATATTACTGGTTCTGGCATACTGGACTTACTTATTAAGCACTCCACCCTCGGCTCAAATAAGACCAAGCCAATTTCGATTAAATAAAGAAAAGGTGTCATACGGCTTCATCAGGATAGCGCTGTCATCCTAGCATAGATCTTTCTGCGTAGAGATGGATTCTTTCTTTCTTCTATAATAATATCGTTATACATTTCTCCTTTGCCTTACTGAAAGGCTGTTCAAACAATGAAGCTGAGTACGAAGCGCTCATTGCCGGCCTCCTGGTAGTCAACCAAATTGGTATAAAGGTCCTCATGATCCTATGGGAATTCGCAGTTAATCATTCGCCAACTCTAGGGTACATTTGAAGTATGCAAACCAGAATTGTTGCCCTACCACGCCATGGCTATGGAGCTCATGAAAGAGTTCGAGCTACTCGAATTCTGCCACGTACAAAAGAAAAAGAACGACAAAGCAGACGCATTCGCCAAGTTAGTAGCCGCTCTAGCAGCCCCCCTGGTGGCAGAACATAAGTCATTATACATGACAGGGTCCTTTTTCCAGGCCGGAAAGAACAACTCCAGGATTGCAACGCTGTCACCATAGTGGAAATGGCTCCCTGCATGGAAGTATCTATTGAAGATTGGAGACATTATTTTATTAACTACTTTAAGCACGGCAGATGGCCAGAAGAAAGCCACAAAGGAACCCAGCTTCGAAGGAGGTTGCCCCAGTATGTGTATTTAAACGAAACTTTATACAAAAAGTCTTATGCTGTGGCTGAGATGTTTGTCTAGTGATGAAGCAAGGCAAGCCATGTACGAAGTACATTCAGGGGTGTGTGGTGCCCACCGGTCTGGGCCAAAGATGCGAGTTAAGCTCAAACAGATAGGGTACTACTGGCCTACAATGGTCCAGAATTGTATGGACTATGTTAAACGCTGCAACATTTGTCAAATCCACGGAGACTATATGCCAAACCCCTTGCGTCCTACCGTAGCATCCTGGCCTATCTTTCTGATGCGCTAGTACTAAACTTACCTGCCGAGCATACGAAAAGGAGTATCTTTTCCCTATCTAAGCTATATCAACATAGCCAACTAGAAAACTCATCCGCTTGTCAATTCTTGGTGTAATACTCACTTGTAAATGATTGGTGTCAGAATTTTTCACTGATCAGGTGTGATCAGTCTCATCCGTGTAAGAATTAGGAATTCCTTTTCCAACTCGTCCCGGAATGGGCGTTATGGCAAAGAACAAGAAGAAAACAAAAGGAGAAATTTGTCCAATAGTAACAAATGGTGCCTCCACAGGTTGACATCCGATCCAACCTAGTAGTAAGCAATCCGCCAAAAGCAACCAAAAGATTCCTTGGTGAATCGGGCGAAAACTTGAACTACGCACATACATACTTTTAAAAAAAGGTAAAGCTAACAGACATATAAAAACTGGTGCTATTGCGGCTACACCTCCCGATTTGTCAGGTATACTACGAAGAATGGCATGGATCGGTAGGAAATACCATTCCGGCACAATATGAGGCGGGGTGGGCATCGGATTAGCAGGTATATAATTGTCGGGATGCCCCAAAACATTAGGAGCATAAAAAATCCAAATGGAAAAAAAGATAGCAAAAGCTACCCAACCTACTAGATCCTTTACATAAAAATAAGGGTAAAAAGCAATTTTATCCATCTCTGAATGTACACCCAATGGATTATTTGATCCATATTGATGCAATGCAGCCAGATGAAGAAGACTGGCGCCTACTAAAATAAAGGGGAGTAAATGATGAAGACTAAAAAAACGATTTAAGGTGGCATTGTCCACGGAGAAACCACCCCAAAGCCAAGTCACTATGGTATCTCCTACTACAGGTATGGCGCTAGCTAAGCTTGTAATTACTGTAGCTCCCCAAAAGCTCATCTGACCCCAAGGTAGTACGTATCCTATAAAAGCTGTCACAATCATTAATAGGAATATTACAACTCCGAGACACCGAACAAATTCCCTAGGACTGCTATAACTCGCATGATATAGACCGCGAAAAATATGAAGGTGAACCACAATGAGAAACATACTTGCCCCATTAGCATGCATATAACGGAGCAACCAGCCCCCTTCAACATCTCTCATAATGTGTTCTACGCTGTTGAAAGCTAGATCCACATGAGGTGTGTGATGCATAGCTAAAAAAACGCCAGTCACTATCTGAATGACTAAACAAATACCAGCTAACGGACCGAACCCCCACCAATAACTAAGATTGCTCGGGGTTGGATAATCTATCAAATGCTGATTAAGTGTGGAGGATATAGGTTGTTTAAGAAGAGAGAATCGTTGGTTCCTTATAGTCATTTCTCTTTCCTATCGTGACAACTCTTGTTCCCCCACCTTTTTATTTAGCGTTCTGGGGCCCTACTGACTATATATATATAATATATATAGTACCCTTTCTTCCACCTCCGAAGGATGGAGGGGGTATACAGCGAAAGAAGCGTCGAAGGGGTCATCCTGGCTTACTGAAAAGTCGTCCGACTGCTCGGTGACCGAATCAGAGAGGTTTTTACCGCTTTCTCTCCAGCCCTCTCGGACTGATCATCTTGCTGGAACAAAGCAAGCTTAGGAATGAATCTAATGGAAATTTAGGTCTCTGTCCGCTTGGAAGATTTTCTTTCCTCTTCGGTGAAAGAGGGCAAAGGCGTGTGGGAGAAAGAAAACTAAAAGGAGAGAAGATTTCGTCCACCAAGCGGGACAGAGTGCGACCCCTAAGCAATTGGAGGTTCTCGATCATCTCTTGGGGTCCATATCATCTGAAAACTTTTCCTGTTCCATTAGCATAGCTAAATTTGAATAGGATGACTCAGTGTCAGGAAAAGTAAGCCCCCCTTGCCTTGATTGAATTTGGCTTCGCTGCGCCCTGAATCAATCAAAAAGCTTATTGATTTGATTCATCCCATTTCATTTAGGCGAGAGGGAGGCTGTGAGTCACCTGGGCTACGGATTTTTCGGTTGGTTGATTCTTGAAATCACCTGTTGAGAAAAAAAAAGGCCCTCGGGTCCCGACCCACAAATGAATAGGAAGCGGGGCGAGGGTCTTTCATTAAAGGGGGAAAGGGTGGGGTTTTGTTCTGGGGGGGCCACCTTGCGCAGCTTTAGAAAGGAGAGAATTTCAGAAAGTCATTCTCTCCAACCCTTTCTATCTATCTTTACTTTAGAAGTAGGGCGAGAGAAAGTCAATATGATGTGCGTTGGTTTTTCCAACGAAACTAAGCACTTTTTTTTCTTTATCATTCGAAGGGCTCAGTCCCACACTCTGACTTCAATGATGGGAACAACCTCCGCACTCCGGCGCTCCAATGAACAACAGTTCTCCGCCTTACTATATTTAGAATAGTGGTCGACCCCTCGGGAGTTACATTCGTAACTTAATGTTATGTTTACGCGGTGATATTCTATCTTTCCAAGATTACCACCCTGTACGTAGTCTATGTCTGGGGAGCATACTTGACAGGAGATAGACACGGGCGGTAGAGAGGTCCCCCAGCCCCGTTAGCATCTCCGATCCGAGATAAGGGATTACTCCGTTAGGTCTTTTCGGTCCGGAGCCGGCCGGTAATTGACCTACTTACCTTGCTTATGGACCAGCTGCAGAGCTAAGCCTTGTTCTATTGGTTTGGTGGTTGCTACCAAGACGATTTCTTTATGCCCATCAAAGGACCTCGAGATGCTAATCCACGAAAAACGATACGAGAAATTCGAAAGAACTCATATACGGAACGAGGGCGACCCGTGAAAATACATCGGTTTCTTACTCGTGCAAAGGAACTCTTTTTTGGCAACTTGGACAACTTATAACGATGTTTGTCCCGCATATCACTAGGAGGATCTTTACAAAAGGCTTTATAAAGCTTTCGTCTTAGCCGCGAGCAATCTACGTTTGTGATCTCGTATATTTCGCTTCTCCGACATCTTACTGACTTTCCCCCTCATCTTTTTGAAAAAAGCCGCTCCACGGTGGTAAAGTCTCATCTTGTGTGTTGGCCGAAGTGACAATAGTCACATTGAACCCTCGAATATGTTCGAGGATCTCGAAATGATCTTCCAGTTCTGGGGAGAATTCGCAAAACTCCGTTTCCATCGAGAATTGAATGGAGTTTTCCCGTATTTCGACCGGAGAATCTAAGAGAGACATTACTGTCGAGATTCTGACCGAAAAATTAGACATTCCATGCCCTCGGAGAGTGCTTTGTCGTGCTAGGTCACTGACATATCCTTTTTTGTCTTTATTTGACCCCAAGAATGGATTGGATCGAAACGACTTTCCTGTCGAACCCCTTTGTGTCTGTATGAATTTCTGACCGCATGGAATCTCCATAGCCAATTTTCCATTTTTGATTATGAAATCATAAGGTGCCTTTGGTACTACTCTTATTTCACACAATCCAGGAACTTCCATAACGTTGGCGTGATTCGGTTTGAGCAACGGATCCTGACGTGATACATCTTCGTAATGAAAATAGAGTGGAAACATGAGGTGGCTTTTACAGTATCTATAGAATAAGCACTGTGAACTATCTGCTTCAAAAAGATAGTTGTAAGAAAGAAGACTGAAGATTGGAATACGAATGAGATCAGAAAGGCGGGCAAACAATGCAATAGCTTCGGTTAGATGGCGGACCTCTGGTCACTGCACAGAGGGCGTATAGGAGCGCAGAAGAGAATTCCATAATTCAATTCTTATCTTTCTACTAGAATATAAAGAATGAACAAAATAAGAAAAACGAAATATCTATTTTCAATAGGGGTTAACGCCGGTTGTGGCGACGGTTGTGGCCCAGGCGCCGTTTCGTCTATTTCCCCAATGAATATGGACCATAAAAAAACAAATATGAAATGAAAGACACTACATAGAAATAGAACGATTATGGGGATGTACGGCTTAATCAATGTTTCAAATAGATATCCGATACCTTGAAAAATGAGAGCTACGAAAACGGTTCGTTTAACCAACCAATTCCAGTTGATCAACCATCTCCCGCTCTTGGGGACGAAGCTGCTTTTACAACCGAACGATTGATTATTATTATTAAAATTACGATTTTTCAGTGGGTTTTGGCGTTTATGGCGTCGTGTGGCATGTGCCACCGCTATTATCTCTTCTTTTGAATAACCACCATAAACTATAAAATCCTGTACGGACAAGAAGTAGATACAGATCGGTCCCCACCCTTTTTTGAATTGAATGTCACATTCCATGTCCTCGAACAAAGTTTTGATCTTTCTTGCTAGGAAGGTGCTTTTGGATGAATCAAAAGATTTTCATTTTACTCCACAAAAAAAATCATAATGGAAGGTGTCTTCTTTCTTTGCTTCTCCTTGTGCTATCAAGACTGATTTACATTCAAAGGTACTGCAAAGCCGCTCATGGATTGTGTTCGAATTAATACCTTTTTTTGAACTATCGTTCAGAATGAGTAAGAAATGAAAATCTTTGGCGGGTGTCATAGTAGCATTTTGTACTTTCTTTCCTCCTCTAGTCTATTAATCAAAAAAGATCCCCGAAACCGGAACCGGACAACGATTTTCCTTTCCGGATTATTCCCCGTTCTCCGCGAGAAATATATATATAATCGGGGATTACTTATTAGACTCTGAATCCATTCTCTCTCAGAGGATTCAATCTTCTTGGTAATCACCTACGTAATTTGAGGACTCCTATTTGCTTTTGCTGATCAGCACAGTTGATGGCTGAAGATAAGACTGCCAGATTGGTTTCTGCATATGTTTCAGAAGATGGATCAACCTTTCGCATGGATTTTTCCAGGTTATGCAGAAAATGTCGAATCTTGATGTGCTGACTGGACTTCAAGACTTCAAGGTCAGGTCCGCCTAAATTGCTCCCTACCTATAAATGCTTCTTAAGTAATTATGCTTCTGCTCGTTTCCCCATTCTATTCTAGACCTTTGGTCCCTACATTCCTCCTCTTTAGTCTTGCTCTTGTTTTTGCACTTACTTACAGTTAAAGCCCAATTTGAGGCCTGCAAACTTCTATCCACAACATCATTGGAATATATAGGGCTCAAACAAAAGAACTTGATGAAGAAAACTAATCTCTGGCATTGACTCAATATAAGACTGAACACAAACTGCAACGACCTAACAGTAGACAGAAAACAGTGTGTAATGACCGCAAAAAAGACAAAAAATAAACGGAGACGTGTCACCAGAGAAAGAAGCACTCTCAAGTGACATTTACAGCAGGGAAACCCCTCGGATATCTGTCGTCTTGGCCCTTGTTCGCTTTGTCAAATCATCTTTTGATTTGGCACTGCGCGCAGGAGGCGTACCCAGGTCGTTATTTCGATCGTTATGGGGTACTCGGTGATGATGTGGTCATTGCCGACACAGAAGTAGCTAGGTTGGCTCAGCACTATCTGTCCAAATTAGGTGTTAAGATTTCTTATCCGAAATCCCTAATTTCGGATAGTGGTGCTGCCTCGTTGCTAAGGCATACAACTGATATGCGAAAACAATCAGATATGTTACAGCCGATAAGCGACAATCAATAAGATATGTTGGTTTAGACTGATAATCGCAAAGAGAAGAGAAGATGCTCGCCTAAAAGGAGAGGGAAGTGAAAACTCCTATCCCTATTTTTATCTCTAAGTTATCCATGTTTTGAAGCCTTGAAGCTTGATCTGCCTGATCCACTTTCCACTGTGAACCTGCCAAAGAAAGCTGGCCGACATATTGGACGGACTCTCGGATCATGGATGAAAGAGCTATCCGGTTCCAATCTCGTTTAAAAGAAAGGAAGTGGAAAGTCATGAGCTTCTCCTTCTTCTTTTCGTTCTAGTGTTGTATTGAGGAGAGAATGTGGTGAGAATAAAGGATAGACTGTCCTTCCGATGAATCTACTTTGCTTTGATCACCAGTAATGAATGGGTTGACTCGCTTTGATTTTTTGTTGAGTGCAGTCAACCCCGCGTTCCCTAAGTTCAGACTCTTGCCCTAAAAATGCATTTCCCAAGAAGGAAAGCAAAAGACATAAACTTTAAGCAAACAAAAAAACACTCCCCTCTTCTCTTAAAACCCTTGTGCCAGCGTAGAGCAAAGCAAGATGCTACAATGAATGAAGAATCGCAGTTTACATCGAAGAAAAAGAAAATGAAAAGCTGCTCGACGAGCGGTTAAGCATCATCAGAGAAACTAGATATTAAAAAATGGATTTCCAAAATAAAATAAAATAATGTCCAGGCCATTTCCTTTCGAGGCATACTCTTCTTAGTTTGAACCCTTTTCAAAAGGTATTAAGGGGCAGGAGCAGCCAGAGGCGGGGATCAATTTATCTCCTTGGGCTCGGGAAAAGACTATTCAAGCATTAATCTTCATTCCGGGATGGGGAATCTCTTATTATGCTTCTAACCCACCGGACCAAGAATGAAGTTATCACGAAAAGGAACTGAGTCCGATCTTCTTCCACCTACGCTACGTCAACTGGACTTTTTCACTATAGTAGCGAGTAGTTCGAAACCCGCAATAGAAGGGATTTAGTTTGAAGGGAAGAGTTCCGGTCCGGCGTTAGGCGTTATCGGTGTGCTCATTCCGGATTTATTTGTACCGCCCAGAAGAGCACGAGAGAAGAGCGGATCCAATACCAAGTGACTTCTTTCCCAGAATGATAAAAGATGGTGTTTTCTATCTCTTTTTTTTTTTTTTATGAATTGAGTCTGTTTTTTATGTTATTTTGTACTGTACAACTACTTTTTGTGGGATCGTTTTCTCATGAGAGGTAATTAAAAGAAATTATAAAATGGATTGCTACCTATGCCTAGATCTCGGATAACTGGAAATTTTATTGATAAGACTTTTTCAGTTGTAGCCAATATCTTATTACGAATAATTCCGACAACTTCGGGAGAAAAAGAGGCATTTACTTATTACAGAGATGGTGTGATTTTATTTTTTTATTTACCGCTGTCAAGTCTTAGGAGAAAGACACTTCCAGACCGAGACTCTACCCTAGAAGACGAGCTTTCTTCTCTTACGCAATTGTTGACTACCTAGAAAGATTTTTCACTTCACACTTTCTATATATCTGTTTTCATCAAATCAAAACTTTCATTTAGCTCTGAGCGAGAGCCAAAAGCATTCTTTTCTACTCTCTTATGAAATTTCACGAATTGGAGTTAGCGTCACAAATCGACTGCTAATCTTTTCTCAAGTCAAGGAAAGCCCCTTGAATTGGAATCTTTCAGCATAAGGGTAGGCTTAGGCTTAATTTATCTAACCCGGGTGTTATTACCTCTCTTGCTTTATTTAATAAGGATTGAATTCATCGCCTTGCCTTTCGCTATAAGATAAGAGTAGATTCGTTCACAGACGATTCAATAGCAACCCCTTCTTTTCTTGCAGCAAGAAGCGAGAACAAGCCCTTCAGATTCAATTGCGACAAGAGAGCGTTTATTCCGACAACAGGAAAGTCAGAACGTAAGAAAGGCAATCAAGCATGCGGCTTAAGGACTGGTGCTTTACTATCCAAAACTCTTAAGGCAACAACAGCTCCTTCTCTTCCGAGTTGGCATGAAGCCTATTCTGTTGATTCACTGTCCATCTTCGATTCGACTGATGCCATACTTTCTTATAAGATGCATAACCCCCCCCCAATTTAGAATCTAGAGGCATAAAGACTTCTAATTTCAATTCAAAGGCCTTAATCATATCCCAGGCCGTCAGATTGCTTTTGATGCTTCCTAGCTTAAGAATCAGTAATTGTATGCTATCGAGTGTTATCAAGGAAGATTAAAGACATGGGCAGAATCCTCTCTTTCAAGATTAACGGTCTATTCGCCGAGATCCAAAACTTCGCCATTGCTGCTAGCTATAGCCATGGCAAATCGGTATAATCCACTAAATTGCCTTTACTTTTTTTAGCATCTAGCTATTTGCTAGTAGAATAGATACTCATTCATTGAATACCATTCATTCAAACCCTTCTTCTCTGCTCCATATGAAGAAAATAAAATGATCGAATTCTCACGTAAATTTGTAGAACCTTTGGAGAGAGTTTCCTAGCTACAAGCTAAGATAAAGTAGTTTCAAAGTTGGTAGTACTTCTTCACAATAAGACATCTTTTCATTTCGAGATGCTGGCCTTGCCGAGAAGGGCTTGCAAAGGACAGATGTCCCAGTTAGATGACTTAAGGAGTGGAAAAGAAAAGCCGATAATGCCTCTTGATAGGAGGACTTCCTTGAAGAGCCTGTTTAACCCCTATTTATGGAAGTAGGGAAGCCCCCCTCTTCTGATTCTGGTTATGCCTTGGGATTGGGACTTGATTTAAGGGAAATGGCATGACATGATGAGTGTTTTGAAGCTATTTCATCTGGCTTGATAACAGCCAATTCCACTAATAAAAAGGACGGGGATTAGATTAGGATTAGGCGGTAAGCGAAGTAACCTCCAGGAACCGTAACCAATGCCTCACCAAAGTCTTTCTAAGCAAAGAGGCGAGAGCTTTCTATATTATGATACCACAGCAAGACGTTAATAAAATAAAGTCAAAAGCATCAGACCATACATAATTATGACTGACGGGCAAAAACAAAAACAAAAGTATTCAGCCGAGCTTGAATTCAATTCCAGCAAAGACAAATGAAGGAGAACTGACTTCAATTTCAATTGAAAAGAAGGCACTGCACCGGGAATTCCTATCCTATTCGATTAGGAAACTTATAATTCTAGAGCAAGTGACATCCATATCAAATCCTCCAGAAGTTATGCTCAACAGGAAAGTAATTAAGAAGTGCCACAGCACTATTGCTATTGATCGGACATTCACAATTGCATTACCTGAATGGAATGGCAGCAGTCTTATTAGTCCCAATCCCTGCGCATTCAAGAACAAGCCCATCTAGGAATATCTAATCCCTTGGGTACGAACTAGCATTCGATTCTGTGCACGTGGTAAACTCTTTCTCCTTTAAAGAGAAAGAGGGCATTCTCCGCATCAACAATTTCACTTCCTTGCCCTAAAGCTCGCTGGCTTTCCAAAACAGCCTAACAGGATTGGTGAAACTGGATTGGTTGGATGCTTTTCCTTGCTCTCTACTTTCCTAAGCCTGCTCACTGACTTCACTTACTAGCTAGAAAAAGATGCGAAGAGTCTGCTCTCATTTGTTTAAAATACAACTCCGGGGACGAAGTCATCTTAATAGTAAAAGAGCCTGGGACTGATGTAAAGGCTTTCAAATGCTATAGCCTAGAGATAAAATAAAATGATATAAGGGAAGAAATCTACCTATTATCTTTTTTAACCTACAATGGAATTATCCTTAGCCCTCCTAGAGAAACTATTACCTCCTTGAGTACGAGCGCGAGTAAGATATTGAACGTCCCTCGTATAGATCTACTGTATTCACCTATTCCCTCGCCTCGGCTGGATCGACATGAAATGAAAGAGATTAAGAAGGGAAGGCGAAAGCAAAGGCATTAGGATAGAAATGACAAGGATAAGAACTAGACTGCTTCACTCCTGGCTTTTCAACTAACTGGCCAGGAGAGTTTACTTATTACTTCCTTAGGACTGCAATAGGACTTGCTTAGTCACCTCCTTAACTCATAGAATGCTTGAAAACTATCTTAACTGATCTGATTGTGACTTGCTTTCGAGCTAACTTGGCTTGGTGAAATCACAGCAAGAGACAGGGCTAATGGTTGGTTTTGTCTACTATATTTATTATGATTGATATCCTCGATAAAAATCGCCTTACCTTAAGAGGCGGGATAAGAAAGAGAGAGAGCCCGTGGAAGACTTAAAATTTTAATATCTGTAAATTTCTTCGTCAATTGATTCCTAACACCTTGAAGGTTTTTAATCAAACTCCCTTCCTGCTCCTTTGAATGAGAAGGCAATCAATTTGTTAGCTTTCTCGGCTTAACGACTCTTCAGCTTAAGGAGTTTACTACTTACAAGGCCTCTCTTTCTTAAAAAAAAAGCCTTCGATGTAGTGATGAAATTGTGACACATAATCAATCCTATTTGTTTTGTTCATTACTAAAATGAATAGGATTTTAGCTGTAGCTTGCTCCCAAGTTCAAGCGCTAGTTGCCCCCCCGCTTCCGAGCAACGTCTTGTAAGAATTGCAAAGCTTTTATTTGCCAAACAAGAAAATCTTTGGCCAATTCTAAAAGCTTCACCCGGGCTTTCAGCTGTGTCACTTTTTGCTCAAAGTCTTCTTGTGCCTCAGCCGAGGGGAGATTTAGATCGGGAAGTTGCGAAGGGCCGACATCGCTTCCACCGCCTCCGCTAGAAAGAGGCAATGAAATTGATGAATGAATGCATTAGAGGGATTCTTTTCTAGCCTAGTTCTTCCACATGAATACCATATGATAAAAAGAAAGACCGATTTACCTGTGTTAAGGATAGTGCACTAGAATCAATAGAAGAAGAATCCGATATGAGTGAGGGTACTATAATGTCCTAACCGTAATGACACAACACATAACCCTAAATAACATGTATCTCTAAAATAGATATCTCTTTTATCTTATCTTCTCTGGCTTAAAGGAGAAAAAGGCATAAATAAGGCAGCTTTTAATGCAGCGGCCATTCCGCGCCCGAACATCGTGAGGGTGCCACCATGCCCTATTTATAATGAACAAATACAGGAAAGTCAATCTTGTGTCCCCTAAATAAAATATATCTTCCAGTGAACCCTAAGGCCTTTCTCTTCTATCTATTAGTCTATCTTTTAATTTATCTTTTAAGGCAGATACAAACCCTTTAACTGCATTTAAGGCATTTAACTTAGCCAGCAAAACAAGGCAATAAAAGAAAAGCGGACATTTAATTTAAAGGCCTGAGGGAAATAAACCCAAGGAACTGGCGGGACGCAAAACCCTTAGCTGCATTTAAGGCATGAGGCCTGAGATACAAAGGCAAAGTGGCCATTTAACTTCTACCTTCCCGGTAATTAAAGGCTAACCTGTTTTTTGTTACTCGGATAGGTGAACTGATTAATTGGTTTTTCTAGAGTTAAGTCTTTCTTTGGTGCCTGTAATCTTTCCCTTTAAGGCAGGAGATAAACGGCTAAGAGATAAAACCCTTGACCTTTGGCGGCAAAAAAGACATTTCAATTTCAAGGCCGTAAAGGCTAATCTAATTGAGTTAACCTGATTTAAGTTACCCGTAAAGTTGATCTGATTAAGGTTTGGCCTCCGGAAGATTCTTAAAATTAGAACAGTTTAATCGGTTTGGAGAGAGTTTTTTCTTTCTTTGGTCCCGGTAATCTTTATCTTAGGCAACCCCGCTTTCAATTCAAAGGAGCCCAGCAATTTCTGCTTATTAGATCCAGAACCCTCCCTGGCGGTAAGAAGTTCCATGTGTGTGTGCACGAGCCAGCCAATTCTGTCTTTCCAAGACATGAAAACCGCTGGCTTGTGTGCGGTTAGAATTTTCAAAAGGGGAGAGTATCCAGGGTCCTTCCCAACCAATATCTGCAATCCCACTAGCACTTCTAGCAAGAAGGAATCAAAGAGAGAACGAAAGCAACTCAAATTGGCACTCAAACCTTTAGTACTGGAAAGAATAGATGCCTAGTACTGATAGACACCATATCCACGTAATAGACCTTAGGAATGTTACCCCCATTCCCCTTATCCATTTCATTTGATAACTTGCTTGCCTTTTTTCTGCTAGTGGATGGGCTGGATTGCCTAAGAGGTAAAGAGACTTTCCTTGCTAGCTTGCCCTAGAGTCTTTTGACCTATAACCTGCTGGCTTAAGAGTGGCTGGAAGGCCTAAGTCCCTCTATCTATTGTTCGAGTAACTCCGTTCCTTTCAAGGAAAGCCTTTAGCAGTACCTTAGGGAAAAGCCCGTTTTCAAGCGGGTTCTAGGATTAGCACTCCAGCAAGACAAGATTCGAAAGCTAGCACTCTTTTCAAGCCTATAGCCTATATATGAATTATTCTCAGCCATCCATATGGGAGTTCCCCGCCAGCCTGTGGGAGTGCCACTATCAATAGGTTTGCAGAAGCTTTCCTTCTTGTCCACGCTTTGAAGGCTATAAGACAGATTCACAGTAAGCACAGCTCTTGCTTATGAGGCTGAAAGAGAGACTAGAAAGCAGGATCTTGGCGGATCTCTATGGTAATATCGGTTGTTGATTCTTTTCTTAGAGTCCTTTGCTTTCACTAGAAAACCAATCACTCTAAGTCTGTTCTCAACTCTAAAAACTCTCATTCTCTAAATCTGTTTTTAATTCACATCTTTTCTTTCCCATCATGAAACTAAAAATAGCATAATATATGGTCAGAGGGTCAGAGATGTGAGGTTCAACCTCCAGGGGAAAAGGCGACGGTCAATTCATTAATATCGGCAAATTTCGGGGCGGGAAAGAGAGATTGTTAAGTTAAGATCTAGTCTCTTGGGAGATAAAATACACGGCGCCCGGAAGAACTTATTTCCTTTCTTAGCTTGTGCGAGAGTCACTGCGCGGGACTATACGGACTAGTAAGATAGACTCTCTTCCCAGTACTAATCGATATCAAGGGGCGTGGCGCTTGCTTACTCCTTAGAGAAGAAGGTCTTGAGCCTGTAAAGGAGAGCTTGGATGGCAGGAAGCTCGACGGATAAGTTTAGGGTAGATGGCGGGAAGTGCTTTGGGAGAGGATGGAATCTTGATTTCCCTAGAAGGCTGATTGCGACAAGGTCTGCAAGAGAGGACTACTTTAGATTAAAACTGAAAGAAGATACAACCGAACCGTGGACATATAATATAAAGGCTATTTCCAGTTAAGTAGGTTCCTTTTGCGGGGAATCCACCCTAAATAAGTAGCACTTTTAGTCTAGAATTATATGTACACAAATCTCGGATAAAGGAAAGGCCGTGTCGGGAAATCTTCTGTTTACTTTATCAATCAAAGTAAGAGTCTTAGCCGCTTGTGCCTCGATAAATAGGCTTTATAGGCGCCGTAAAAAGCTTTAGAGCGAATGCTTTCAAGAGTCGGTTGAAGCCTTGGCATAAGCCTCAACGGAATGAATTCCATCCAAAGTTACATCCTTCATACTATAGGTTGACAAACCGTCCTTTTTGATTTGACACCACACAGATTTCGACTATTGAATAAGGTTTGAGACCCTTTATTCCTTTTTTTTTTTAAACTATCGTTAAAACGCTTTATAGAAGCCTTTAAGTTTTAAAGATAAGATAACGCCTCTAAGGCCGCTATTCCTGACCTTAGGAAGGAATAGAGTAAGGCCTTTACCGATTCGGAACTTTGTTTTTCTTTTATTGTTGATTATCTATTTCTTATCTTTAGTATTGGTCTACAACTATTTATTTCAATTAAAAAGCAAGGACTAATATAGCACCCCACGGAACACCTATTTGATCCATCTAGCCTGCCAACAAGGGCTCGGGCCTCTGTTCAAGGAGTGACTTTGTTGAGCTCTTTTAGTGAGTGAACAGCCGCTTTCCTAATAAATACATTCCATTCAGACGATTCGGTGGCCGAGTTGGTCTGACTCAGGAAGCTCCCTCCAGAGCAAAGCAAGCTGTAAGTCAGTTTCAAGTCTGCCTTCCGCTAGAAAGCTCACTACACGCCACGTCACTTTTGACTTAGCAAAGAAAGACAAGCTACGAACTACCGCTGCCCTTCCGTGCTCGTAGGTTGACTCCCCTATGCATCCCGACTAAGGTCTCACAAACGTGCACTTCCCTTATGCATCCAGCCGCTTCACTAATGTGAATAGGTTATATAGAAAGGGTGGGTTTCTTATATACTCTTATGTGCGTTCCTTCTTCGAACCTTTTGGTATGTATTGCCCCCTAACTATAGATCAGATCCACCGGACGAGAAACTCAATTCCGCACTGCTGCTGAGTCGTCGGACTTATCCACCAAGGGATTCGTGGAATTTCTGTGGATTGTGTTGGGGGAAATCTACCAAAGCTAGGCAGATAGATAGACTCCTTTCCCGCTGCTAAGGGAGAGCAAGAAAAAAAATAAAATGATTGTTTTTTAATCAGCGTCCCCTTTTGGGTATGCAGATACTAAGAGTCCTCTCACTACCAACCAGTAGACATCATCTGGCTGGGTCTTGCCGGTATCAACAACGAGAAAAAAACAACCAAATGAAAACAGCAACTAACTATGGCTCTTGGCCCAGACAACGTCCTAGGCGTAGGGGGGATCGGAGCAAGAGGGAACGCCTAGACGGACGTTTTTATTCCTGGGCTGCAGTAAGTAGATCGAGAGGTCGTTCCGCCCCTTGTCCCCGAAGATGGGTAATATGTTCTCAAAAAATGTTGCTCCAATCTGACCTAGCTGGCGAGCGATCCCAGTTCGCGGCAGAGAACAAGACAGCAAGCGAGCGTACCTTTGTTCGCTTCTTCTCCACCAAGCACGGAAGTTTAAGGATAACTGTAGGTCGGTGGCTACCTAAGGAAACTCCGATTCGATCCGCCCCCCGGCTGGGAGGCATTTACCTCATCCCGATCACAAGGAGAGGTTCACCATGATGGGGGGTACTTCTTTTTTTTTTCCCTTCCGGAAAGAATGAAATGCATAGGGGACCATCCTTTTGTTGCGGCATGCTCTTCAGATTTACGGATTCGCAGGGGGCCTCAGGCCCTACTTAGTTGACTGACAATGACAAAGGCTTGCGAAACTAAGTAGGGCCTTTTGAATTGAATCTTAAGTAGTCTATCAGTGGTGCGAAGCGGCTTTGCCCCTTTTCAGTAGGGGAGCGAAAGGTTAGACCTTAGAAAGTCAGCGAACAGCGGTTCTTCTATGTAGGTATAGGTATGGCGTTCCCTCTTGACTCTCCTAACGTCGAGCTAAGTGACTTCGTAACCTTTGCGTAGCGTAGTAGAATGAAGGCTACGCACCGACGCTCTCTTATCTATTAGCCTAAGCGTCTTCGCTAACTCGCTCGCCTATTATACTACACCCTACTATACAATACATTAGTAGGGTAGGCTAGGCTAACGCTTACTTCTACTAATGTATTGTATAGTAGCGCCTTTTCCTTTTTGAATAACCCCATTATCTTTCATAAGTCAAGTAGGCGCTCCCTAACCGGTCGCCTTAGTAGCGTTGACAAAGAAGAACAGCCGGTTAAAAGACAGCGAATCTTTTTATTTATATCCTTATATATTCAAAATAATAATAAATATATATATATAGAAGAAGGCCAGCTTGACAAGCTACCCTTCTTCTTGATCTGAGGTGCGAAGATAAACATCTCTTTTTTATGACTTCCACTTATCGATCCCGGCCCGGAAAAGTGACCGACCAGGGCCCTATTGATGAATGAAAGAAAGGGTTTATAAGCCCTAGCCCTTGTAAGCCCACACCTGTGTAGAGTAGATCGTTCAACACCTGCGGCACAAACCCATTTTTGACCTATTGGTCCTAGTATCATAGGCGACCGAACGGCCGCCCCCTAATTACTAGACCGACCTGCTATAATAATTCCATAAACACCTAGCGAAGATATGGCAAACAAATAAAGTAGCCCTATGTTCGGATCTGACAATACCATACCATAATCAAAAGGTACAACGGCCCGAGCGACCAGACTTAACATAAATGTAGCCACTGGAGCCATTCTAAAAAGGGAGAAATTAGCACTACTTGGTGAAATAGGTTCTTTTAGAATCAATTTCGAACCATCTGCTAGAGGTTGTAACAATCCGAACAATCCCACTACATCAGGACCCTTTCGACGTTGCACAAAAGCCATTACTTTACGTTCAGCTAGCACTAAAAAGGCTACTCCTAGTAGAAGTGGTAGAATTATTCCAAGTATTTCAGCTGGAACAGCTATGTACGTTTTCGATTTTCTATTCACTCATGATCTGGCCTGGTCGAGTCGACCCAATCATGATATTGAAGGATGGGACCTTTTCTCGAAAAACCCTGGATCCCGGGAAGAGTTGAAGATGGTGCAACATCGAATCCTGTTACGTTACTTCGAATGGAATCTTAGCCCGCCTCAAAAGCTTTCTTTACTGCATAAGGGCATAAGCGAAGTCAAGGGATTTCCTTCTAACTAGTGGCTGAGAATATACCTTCATTCAACAGATTTTTGATTGCATGCTCTGGGTCTGGAATCTTTGCTCTTCTCTTTTGCATTTCCGCTGCCTGCGTTCTTTCTTCGTGTCCGTTCGTATCGCAAAGCGGGTCGACGCCAGCTATAATGGTTGAAAAGAGGGGGGCCAACCAAGACCCCCTAGCTTTGTTCGATAAAGCAAACGATTCGTTCCGACAACTTCGGACCAGATTAACCCTTTGAATTAGCCGATCTTACAAAATCGATTGGGCGGGCTGGTTGGGAAGGGGCGGAGAAAAGAATCGCTGAGAGATAGATTCTACTATTTAGTCAGGACAAATGAGTGGCTGTGCAGCATGCTCCGGAGGAGATTGACCTTTCCCCGAGTCAGTCCAGTCAGAAAGGGGAAGGCCCGCTGTCTAGACTGCATTTCGGGAGTTTGAACACCATCCCATTTCAACCAAAAATACAACCCTGTCAAAGGCTACGCACCTTCCTTCCTTATGAGTGGAAATCCAATCCCGTTTTGTCTTTTTTGCATAAAAACCAGCCAGCCGGTAATATATATTTATATTTATATATATATTTGAAACCCGTTCTTCCGACCATTTTTGAAAAGCGCATAGTTTCTCCTCCAAAAATGACCTCTCCAGTCGGGGAACGCATGAGATATTTACCTAAACCAAGTAGGTCCTTTAGCGGATCCCACGTTAGCCCCAAGACGTTGGTCTCTAACTAGAAAAGTAAATGCTTGAGCTTGAGTGAGAAGGGCCTCCTCCCCCCGCTGATATTTTGCCTTTATGGTGTTTACCGGGTGGGACCCTCGATCCGGAAGGTATGCCACTATCAGCTACTATCTATATATGTCTGCCTCCCTTGAAAGCTCCCGGTGCTGCGACTATCACCGGTAAGTTGCGTCGGATCAACATCGGGATTAGAATCAACTGCAAAAGCAACTAAGTCAACGCCTATTTGCTCTGGATCTACTGGCCCGGACGCTTGAATCTATTCCACCGCAAACAACCGAATATACTACTGTAGGCAATTACTATTGCTTCTGTTGTTATTGCTCTCACCTGTCACTACGCCACCTCAGCAGCTGGGACTGGAACTGCTTCCGCATCTGGCACTCCCCAACCTTTTCTATCTATCCTTAGAAGTAGGATAAAAAAGTGTATAAAGACCGGATTATCTCTCTGAATCAGGTTATTCACTGGGCTGTTAAGCCATCTAGTCTTCTAGGGTTGATCGATCCGTTTCAAGAGGATTCATCCAAGACTCTAGATTTCGTTAATTCTAAGGAGGAACCCATTCCATAAGGAAGATGAGAGGTATGCAAATAAGGCATACATAGTTGGCTGGTTATTTGTCTCTCCTATCCCTGCTGCTACTGCAGGTGCCCGGAATTCATGGAATCTCTGGTAGAGGGGAGTCGAGAAAAATGCAGTAGGAGCTTATTTTGCCTTTCATGGCTTTAATTTGAGCTTCAGATCCTGAATCTCCATAAATGGGTATGGGTATGACTGGTTAAGGTGACCAGCTTTGTGCGGCAACCGCAAGTGTTGGTACTCTGGAACGTTATAGCTAAGGAGCGGATTTCAAGGTCCCTTGACTTGCCAAACGATTTCCAGTATGCCTATACAGTTAGTCTTTACACACATGATAGTGGCAGCCAGGTTATCGACGATTCTACAATAGGCGGCCGCTGGAAAACCCGACTTAGCGAATCACTTCCAGGCTGGCAAACAATCTATCTCGTGCCAGTGGCTCTTGTTCGCCTCATTTATGCTGGTGGCATCCCGTACCGTATTGTGCTGAACACTCACAAAAGCCGTGGCCTTCCGCTATGTTAGACCGTCCCCTAGAAGTACAATGGTTGGTCCCTCCGGAACTGGTAATCTCCGTTTGACTTGAAAGGAGCCTTGTTCAGCAGGTGCGCAGCAAATATTCTTTCACAAGTTTGACGCAAGTCGTACCTCCCAGCCCCCTTAGCTACTTGTACTAAAAAACTAGGACGCTATACGGAAATTCGTGCCTGCTTATCCCGGCTACAATAACTATCGAACAGCGATCCATCTGAAGAATGGCGCTCGTATATCCCTAGACGTGGGTCTGTACTTTTCCCTATTAGAGAAGGGCGAGGTTTGGAAGTTAGAATTATTTCCTCTTTACTTAATTTAAAGATTTATCATATAAAAGAGGAAGCCGGTTTCGGTGTCTGCTTCAACGGGAATTCTAACTTGTATTCTCTACGCATCAGTTCGACAGGTCGAGGTCGCTTTTTCTTAGAATATGAGGCATTACCAACTTTGGCACCTGCTCGTTTAGATTTATAAATTTCGGCTTTTGTTCTATTAGTTGCATTGTCCTTGAGACGATTTCTGGGGAGTTGAGGTCTGAGGTATAAGTTTTCATTTCAGCTTACTTATTTGGTTTGGAGTTCGACTCTTTAAGTTTGAAGTAGGTTAGAGTTGGATCGAAGGCTTTCTTTGAAAGGCTACTTTTCGAGACGCAACTTTCTATTTTAGAACGGCTACTATATTATAAAATGGGCCGAATAAAGCCAGCTTTTAGTAGCCTCGTAAGCCCCTCTTTTATCTTTAAAACGACTTCCGAACTCATCCTACGTGGTGCTTGCTTGAATGGCCGAAACCCTTCTTTATCTTTTCTTTAACAGGTAGCCGGTGCTCAACAAGTCTACGGCTAAAACCTGGCATTGGAAAAACAAAGAAAATTCTATAAGTAACTGGATAAGACTTAAAATAAAGACAAAGTAAAGCACTAACATAAGTAGGCCGTGGATAGTAAGAGTACCTAAGTGAATCTGCTGTAGTGGACATTTGCCTTCATCTGGAATTCTTATTTCTTCAGCCTTTGCTTCATCCCCCTCCCACACACAATCTGCATCAAAGCAACTCTGGTAGGGAGTTGGACTTCCTGACTTCAGCCAAGTAATGATTTCTTCTGTCAAGGGTGACCGCTGCCTTTTTCGGAATCCGTATTATGGAAATTATCAATCAGGGAATTTCATCAATGATGCAAACTGACTTCGGCCTAGTTGGTACTATGTCCATTGTCCAAGCAGCTTTAGTAACCAGCTTTTCCGAGATTCCTGTTGGACGGCCTTTCCTTTTCCTATAAACTTAACTATAGTAAAATTATCCGCTTCGATTGCATTTTAGTCTATGACAAAGAGGGCTGTTGGTCAGCCCACACACACTACTTAAACTCTGTCTTCAGTCTTCATAAAGATAAGATAAGGGAATCTGTGATAAGCAGAGAATAGGCTTTTATATGGACCTCATCGCTTACCGAATGACCTGTCGGAAAAGAGAAAAGAAGGGCTAAGTCTAGTCTAATAGATAGAATATAGGAACTAGAACTTTCAGCGGGTGAGCCTTGCCGGCTTGATGGGAAATAGAATAGATTGATTGGTAGACTTTCCCGAATAGACTCCCGAAGGAGAAGAAGTAGTTAGAACTGAAGCTCTGGCATGGTAAACTTCCTCTCAGAAGGACTGATCCGGAGGATAGTCAATCTGTACATAGGCGCATTGAATTGGCTGGAATAAGTTCTGGTGCTGTTGTAGCCGAAAAAGTTTTACATCGGATAAAAACTAATGAAACTTTCCTTTCAAGATTGGAACGAAGACCAAGAAAGAATAGATCGCCTAGTCTCTAGTATAATTATTAAGTAGTTACTATAGGCAATGAATATTGTAAGGAGTGGGAAAATCATTAGCTCTGGTTCACCGTCTTTATTAATTTAAAGTTGATCGAGAAACCTCCGCCCAGGAGCTCCTGTCGCGGTTGACCCATCATCATCTCGCGTCGCGTCCCTCTCGGATGGGAGCCCGAAGCATATCTATAGTTAGTTCCTGAGCTCCATGTTGCCAAAGCGAGCAGTCCCCCAACTAGCATCTTATGGGGTTGGGGAGGAGATAGACTATGGGAAAAGCCTATACTGGCGCTAGCGTCGAAGTCAGTTGACTAACTTCCTTCGCTTCGTATCGAAACAGCATTGGAAGGTGAAGGGCAAAGGGTAAGGTCAAGCGAAAAGAAAAGATAAAGAGCAGCATCAGCCGAATACAAAGCTATGTCTGCGATTTAGACTTTACTGTAGCTTGAAACGGTGAGAAAACGATTGACCATAGGGTGGAAACTTCCCCTTCTTTCTGGTAGTTAGTGGGGCGTGTTTACATTAATTCCATCTGCACCTCACTTTTTCAATTTAACCTCTGGTAGGTAGTAGAGTTAGGGCAAAGATGCTTTAGTAATTCATTCTTGCTTTTCTGTTTTGCTAATCCGAGATAAGGGCGCAAAACCAATAAAGAAGAAAATGGGACAGAAACATCCATGGAACAAGAGACTGAAAGAGGGGAACCTCAGGCAAGGAATACAGATTCCCTTGACCGCTCGAGCTTACAGTTATTCTTGATTGCTAACGTAGTTGCTTCCACCGTTCTCATCAACAAAAACGAATAGAATTACCCGGTCAGGGAAGGAAAGCCGCGGAAAAGGAGTGAATTCTCAATTGGCCGTTTAAGCCCTTAGGTGCAATGCTGGAGACAAAGCTAGTTCCAAAAATGAAAATCTATTTCTTGAAAGAGAGATAGTAGCTACGAGTGGAATAGACGGTTAAAAGTGTTGCTTTCAAGCGACTATCCTACACTTTCTTCATATCGATTGGTGGTCTTAAGTCAGCCTTTGCTTTGGTAGGGCCAGATCCCTCGCCCCTATGTGCGAAATATGACTATTACGCTCCCTTGACTCAGAGGCCGTCCCTGCCATTTCCCCCGTATATAGCCATCGTTACAGTATGAATCAATGCCCATGTTTTATGGAATTTCTTAATATTTTTATAGGTCCGATCTCTTTAAGACAACAGGCAAGTCCTTTGCTCCCAATATTTTCCAAAAGGGGAAGTGTAGGGGGGGCTCTGAAGTGAAGCTGACCCTAAGAATTTGGATCACTCACGTGAGATTTGCTTTGACCGCGTTCTCATCGATAGCACAAGATCCGTCTCTGACAGAATAAGGTGTTCTCAAATAAACATCAGTTTTTAATGCTAATTATCCCTCACCAAGGGTTACAGCTTGCCTAAAATCTACGGCCAATGGGAAAGGATCAAGACCAACCAACAGCGAATCAAGCATGTACTTAAATCCGACCGAAATGATATATATAAGATAAGCTTTCGATACGAGTCAGACTGCACTGACACGATTGGCGAGAGAAGACCAGAATGGATGGAGAATGCACTATCGATCTGAGATTGTAGCTTGATACCCAGAGGGTTCCCACTATTTCAAATTTAGATTGTGGAGTATATTAAATATTAGCGTAGAGAAAGAACGAAAGGCGCTTAGTTCTCCCTTCCCCTGGTTTCTGAACAAGGACCTGCTTTTCCTATTTTTGAGAGATAGCCCATAGGGCAAGCTATAGACCGAGACTATGAAAGGAATCGAGAACGCTAGCAATATGCTTACCACAAAAAATTTTATCTATTTTTAGGCCTGTTTTTACTTTGTAAGTACATGCATACCTAATACCACCAATTCTGAATTGCCAAGGTAGCCCACAGATCTGGGCTGATAAGAGCAGCTGACCAATGTGTCCAGTGCCCAATCTTCCTCCACTACTGAATGCGAATGACTAACTGATCTAGGGAGCCCAGACTGAGGCAACGATGGTTCGGTTCAGTAAATCAGAAGGAGAGCTAGCCATGCCCGAAAGTCCTCAATCGAAGCACTGGAAATTGCGTAAGAGACAGAGCGCAATCAAGAGATATACTCGCTTTTTCCTATGCTAAGCCCTTTAAGTCCTAATAGAATGCCCGGCCAATTCGTTTCAAGCCAACAGGTGAAATAGCAAGGCTTAGCCCTATAGAGAGGCACTTCACAGAGTGTGATACTCGCCCTATGTAGAATGACTCCCTCGGATTATCTGAATGTGAACAAGCCAAGAAGCTAGGTAGCTAAAGGGCTAGACGAGAAATAAGATGTTTTAGAAGGGATGGGATGCTCCTTTTCTTTTTATAATAAATAATAATAAGGGTTCTACGGCACCACGGATTCGTTCAGTGACAGTCAAAGAAAGGAGTTCAACCCCAGTGTCCCCCCTCTTTCCTCTGAAATAGGCTGAATCTTCTAGCTACTCTGGGATTCCCCTTGCCGGGAGAACTTTGCTGACTTGTATGTCGATGATTGAAAACAACCCTTTCTGACTATTCTGTCTTTTCTTTTTTGACGGGGAGCTTTGGAGCTAGATTAGTTCTAGTTACAGAAAGGAAAATTTCATAACATAACAATCAGACAGGTGGGATCACTATGTGGGGAACTTTCATTTCAAACCTTCAATTCAATTAGATTAGAATTAAGAAAAGCTCCCTACCTAGTTCTCTTCTACATACAAAAGTAAGTAAAAGCGTGCTACTGGCTTAAGGTTTTGAAAGAACTAAGACTACCAGTAGCTCCACTACCTTTAGGACTAGCCACCAAGACCCCAACCCCTCTAATTGTCTGTCAGTGCTTTTGTCTGTCTTTGACTTGTGCTTGTAGGCCGTTTTCAAAGCTAGATAAGAATAGCTTTCTTTCTCCTTCTTTCTCTTTTGGGTGGAAAGGTTCCTCTTGCTTGAGGCCATTCTCCCCTCTGTTAATTGTCTTTCTTCTATGTCCCTTATTGCCTTAATGTCTGTTCTGAGTTCGCTGCTTGAAGGCAATCTCCTGGTCTCAGGGAAAGTTTACTATGGGGCTAGCGAATAACTCCTGAAAAGTCGCCTCACCTACTCAGTGCTATAAAAATCCAAGTGCAGATAGTTGGAATTGGAAGACCCAGGTCCAGACAACCAATGCTGCAAGACAGTTAACGGCTGTCGGATAGGGCATCGCGGATCCTGGGGAGATAGAATGAATGAAAGTCAGTCACAAGCGGGAAAGCCTGACCAAGTCCGACTAGCAAAATAGTAGAGAAACAGGAGGAGCGAGGGGTTGGAGTTGGGCCAACCCGCGTAAACATCGAGATTATTAAAATATAAGAATTCTAGTTTCATTCAACTCGAGAAATCAGAATATAATCTTTCTTCTGAGACAGACTTTCGGAATTTACTCAGTTGTGACTAAAGCTCTTTTTTCCTATCATAAGGCCAGGCCTTTAGGTGAGTGCGACGAATCGTACAAATCAAAAGTCTTCTCTGGGTAACTGGATAGCCCAACTCTAATCTAGAAGGTGCATCAGATAAGATGTATCAATCATGAAAGCATCGACCAGTTGGTTATCCAAGAAGATGGAGTGTCTCAGTCGGTGGCTCTTATCAAGACTGTTCGGAAAGACCATTCCTTCTCCGCCCCCGAACTTCCAGCGGAACCAAAGACAGGCCGTGGATTACTTGTCCGCCCAAAGGCGCTTTTTTAAAAGCTTTGCCCATGGAGGCTTGCCTTAGTGAACGTTCTACGAGGGCCTATCGCTTTGGACCTTTGTGCCATCATTGGATTTTTCTGTCTGAAGTGAGTTTGTGTTCATGTCCCGAAGCAACTTATCAGAAAAGACTTGCTCCAACTCCTTAACAAGCGAAGGAAATAAAGAAGCACGAGGGCAGGAAAGAGTGACCTTTTTTTGAAGAAGGGGTCAAAATCTTCCCAATCAAATCCATGCCATCCCCGAAATGGCCAAGACTTGACTATGGGATTCAGAGGTATAGCTGATCCTGGATCGGTCCATCCTTGTGTTTTGACATGCCTGACATCCTTTTGCGTATTCCATGCAATCAGCTAGGAAAATTCAATTGGCCAGTAATACGAATGCCTGTGAATCAGCCATATCATCGGCTTGATGCGTACCACATATACCAGAATGTGCTTCGGCCATGATTACCCCTGCCTCCTCCTTACTGGGTTCAGATATTTATCCTATTTAGCTATCAGCGCTGGCATTGGAATTCGCCTATTATAGACTCGTTGTGATATTGCTATTAAGGAAATAAATCTTGTTTTCAAGGAGTGGGGGCTTTGGTAAAAGATTTAGTCTAACAGGTATTTATTCAGTTGCCACGTATGGGGCTTACCGCCCTACAGCTTCACCAAAGAAAATCGAACATTTCTAGCAGGAATAGAGAGACCTGACCAAAATGTCAATGCGCTTCTTCCCGGGCTGGGTAACGAAGCGAAAAAAGAAAGTGAAAAGAAAGTCTTTGACATTGACCCCTCGTACGTCTATTTCTTGAAATGCTCTGTCAGGGCAGGGGCTTTTTCTCGGTTTGGAGAAGGAGTTAGTTCGCTAGGGCGATCAGTGAGACTTGGTAGGTATGGAAGGCTTAGGGCTCTTTCTCAAGCGAGTTCTGATTCCTATTGAAGAATCTCAGATGCCTGTAAAAGCTCTTGTTCATTGTCTCTTGCTGAGCACTCGTTGAGAGCGGCATAAAGCCTTTGTCCTTGATCTGATCGCTACCTTAGCCCCCCTAAAGGGGTCTTTTTAGAGCAGTCAAAGAAAGTTCGTTCTTAAAATAAGATAATCCCACCCCAGGGCTTCTTCACTCAAGCAGCACTCAAACGAAGTCCTATTGTCACCCCCGCGCCAGCCTGAGGTAGTCATCCCCATAGAAAGTTCCCTCGAATGTCAAAGGATTGGGATTCCTATGATCGAATACCAGCAGTGGCTGAATTCCTTTACATCCCCTATGTTGAGGAATCGGTTACCTACTTTTGAGGAAAGGATCCGGTCTTGACCTTCAAACTCGAAAGCAGCAGGCAAAAGCCACAGCTTCAGCTTGTTTTGTTCCAGGCGAGTGTGCTCTTTTCGAAGAGGTAGGTAAGGTCGGTCTGGTCTCTCCTGTGGAGATCTCAGGCTTGTCTATGGTGAAAGGGCAGAAGCGAGCTTTCTTCGTATGATGAAGACGAGGATGAAGTATTTGATGCTGTCGGGAAAAAAAGTAGGCCTTTAAAAAAGAGGATTTCGACTCCGCCGGAAGGAAGTCGTTTTGCACCTACCGGAATAAGGTAAACCTCAGTTTGGAGACTATGGCTGATATCATACAAGCCTTGCCCTCCATGCCGTTCCTCCAGCATTTCGCTTAGACGCTCCGCCTGATAGCCCCCAGGAACCTTGGTGCCTAGGTCCCTTAAGAGTTCCTGTATTTTTTCTGCGATTAGCCTTTGGTTTTCTATAAGCTGGCGAAAAGCTTCTAAAGGTGCTTGGTCCACGGGTGGGTCGCTTTCCCAAGACTGAACCAGCAGTAATCTACTCATTGAAAAGATGATCTGAGCACTTCTATGCGTATCAGCCAACAAGGGGTTGACCCCGAAGACCGAACAGAAATCGACTAAGCAAAGGAAGGACCCTAAAAGAAAAGCGGGAAGCTAAGCGGATCAATTTCTAATAAAAGCTTTAGTCCGGGCTGATGCAAGAGAAAGGAATGGAATCTTGAAAGTCTTGTTCTGCTGATCTCTTATCATGCGAAATTAAAGATTTCGCTTTGTTTGGCCGCCCGCAAATAAGCTTGCTTTACTGCCTTAGATGATACAAAGTCCATTGTAGTCCTTTATCGACGGTTTTTCCTTATATATTTTTTATCGATGTCTTCGATCCTTTCTAAACTCTTATTCGAGGAAGCATCGATAAATGGAGTGTAAGCAGATCAATTTATCCAGTTTAGTAGTCACCCGCGCTATTCTATGATCTTCTTTTCTGCTCTTTTCCCGTGCTTTTTCCCATGTCTCACGAACACGAACAATCACTTCCAAGAGGCAGATTTAGACAACCAGCCTACCCTCCTACATTCTTTGCAGAACCAACTAATGGAATAGGAGAAGCGGGGACTTTTGTGCCAAATGTTCGAATTCCCTGGTAAAGGGCTTTGGAAGAAAAGAATTAGTATAAATCTTAAGTCCCAGCGGAGAAGTTCTCCGTTCCACAGCTGCTTGTGAGCTAGACTTGCCTGTCTGATCACCTTATTATGAGAGAATGAATTCGAGTAGCGGATAGGTAGGCGGCTCAGAAAAGGCATTTCCCAAGCTTTATGGGTGCTCCAACTGATGGTTCTCCCCACCTCTTTCTTTGAAGCAGAAAGGCAAAGAGCTGTTCGCGGTTCCTCTTGTTTGTTTGTTAAAACTCAAAGGGAAATTGATGAGCTATTTGAAGGAATCTTTCGCTAAGAAGTGACCCTACCGAGAGAAGGGTTTAGTTTTCCGTTAAGGCTTGCTTGTTACGTTACGACTTCACTCCAGTGATAGACTTTTTCGCAATGTAATAAGTGATTCTTCGTCGCTTGCCTTACCAATGGGTACTAGCGTCTCAACGCCCCTGAATCTGAATCTGCCTAGCCCTTGAACCATGGGATAGGCTAACTTCCCAAACGGCTGAAAACCGCTTTAAATTAATTAAACTAAACCCCTTTTGAAACCATACTTCCCTTTGCCTTTGCTTCCTTCTATGCTTGCATGGAAAGAAGTAAGCATTCAGCCTCTGAATCAGACTAGCCCACCGCCCCTGCATTCATCCTGAGAGTTCTATCCCGGGAAAGCTGCTCTCTGCTAAACAGCTGACTTCACTCTGAAACTCAGGGAGCTGCCTTAGCTTAAGCTTAGTAGCTTCCTTAACTCTGAAACTCGAGGAGTCACTCCTACGGGCGAAAAAAGAAGAAAGTCAAAGCTTTTATTCGATGCTTCTGATTCAGCCCCTTCAACCCGCACGGATATCTTTAAATAAAAGTACACTGTGAACCCTTCCTTTTGAACCTCACCCGAGCGCTATAATTCCTTTGCCGAAGGTACTGGATCGCTAAAGAAGAGAAGATCGCAAGAAGTAAGTCAAGTTGATAAGTTAATGTTTGATTTTTTCCTTTCCTTTCTCCTTTTTCTTTTTCCATTTTTTCTGGGTTAAAGCAGGAAATCCTCAAAGGTTGTACGCTCTAGTTGAAGCTTTACTTTCCAGTGATAAGAGTCGCACCTTGTCTTAGAGTTGAATCAGAAGCTGCTACAGAAGCCGCTTCTAAGCCAATAGAATGAGCAACGGCTGCTGGTGCCGGTCTTGGTGCTTGAGTAAGGGCATTTTTCTTAGGCCTAGGGGCAACTATTGAATCGGATGTAGTTGAGCTGATACGCAAAAAAGACCAAGGCCCCTAACCTAAGCCGTACGGAAAGAACTAAGCGCGATTCCCTGACTATTTACTTTAACGTAAGACGAACAAGCAGCGGAGATAGTCATTAGAAAACGAAGGGCTTCGACCCTGAATGCTTGGACTTGGGATGAACCCGAAACCACCTTGCTCAAACCCATTCAGTTGGGGGCCTTTCCCCTATCTACTACTCTTATTCAAATACATAAAAACATGCCCGTATCGTCTCATTTACATAAAACGCGATTGCTTAAGCTCAGAGTAGCTTCTTTTGATTACTACTTAGCTTAGATCTTTTCACATTCTTAGGAATGGGAATGGCTTTAAGGATAGGTAGAAAAGAACGTCTAAGTCACTATCTGGGGCCCTTAGTCTTATCCGATAGGCGAAAGGAATCCCCGCCCTTCCTGGGACCTAGACGAGAACATCTACTTTATGATAATGCCGCGGGGAGATACTTTTTGAATCAAAGGACGCTTTTGAAGGCGACAACTGGAGGCCGGACTTCTTCGGCATTTAAAAACTACACCCCACCGGGATCGCTAACCCTGCAAACCCAGGCAGCAACACAGGGAAATTCATTGGGGCCGCCTAAACCTTCGAAAAGAGTAAGCCAACGGAGTAAGGCTGGAAAGGGAAATGTATGGTTTAAAAGCCCTGCCCTTACAAGTGATTATGCCGGAGACGGAAGCTTCAGCCGTAAAAAGTACATCTTTTAATGCAATGAAAGAAGATAAGCATGGAAAGCCGTCCGAAGCGTGTCAAAGAAACCTCAGATCTATGACCTCCCAAAGGCGGGTCGGTTAGTGAAAGCATCTCGTGAACAAACAAAAGGGCTTAGGCCCGGAATGTGGAGATATTATGTAATATAAGTATAGGGGAAGCAAAAGAAAAAGCTAACCTATTCTTCTTTTTTCGTGTGATAAGCTAAACCCCTGGGGGCTAGGACTGTCGAAACAATGGAAGCCTATGCTAATGGAAAGCTACGAAAGCTAGTCAATGCTAGTGGAAGCCTATGACAATCAAAGCTATTCCGGAAGCGGATTTTTGCATATATGTATTAGGGAATGTGGATAGTGAGTTGGTTTACTATAATATTTAATAAAGTCACAGCTTACGTTCCAGGATTCTCGGCCAGTTATTTACGCACAGGATCCTGCCTTGCTTTCTTTGGGCGTTGTTCCGGGTTAGCATTTCTTTCCTGTTTCTGTTTGTTAGAGAAAAGACAAAGGTATGCCTTATTTTGCCTGCAAGGGTATAAGAAGAAGTAAGGAAAGCTGTGCTTTCGCTTTCCCGGGAAAGAAGTCCCATGGAGGTTGAAAAACCAGTGCAGTTGGGGAAGCCTCTAATCGAGAAGACTTTGAACCTGACCGCGAAATCTTCTTTGCCGGCTTCTTACCTTTTTCTTAGCGTCTGCCATTTTCCTTCTTCTTCTTATCTTTCTCTTTCTTACCTTTCTATATCTCCTTTGCTGTCTTCACCAGGGGGAATTGGAAAATGTCAGCCTTGGATATGAAGCTAACCCGCCAATCTTAGGATTAAGTAAGTAAGAAAAGTTATTCTTATCTAGGATGTCGCAGATCCGCTGTTGAATAAGCAAATTGGCTACAGCAAAGAGGAAATCAGAGCAGTCGTGTGGAAGGTCTTCCTTCGGCCTTTGCTTCCGCCTAGCCCCTTCCAGGTAAGGAGAAAGAAGTGAACTCGAATAGGTTTCATGATTGGCTTAGTCAATCTCTTCTTTTTCAAGTCATTCAAAGAGAGCATGAGATGCATCAACTATGTTAGTTGCTTTATTTAAGCAAATGCCATTCCCCTATGCAGAGGAAGAAGGTATTCGCAGCAAGTACTGCTTCATGCGCAGCTGATTCTCAAACAAGAAGAGCGTATTCTGTAATAGGAGATTTGCCCCCAACTTGGCCTGGGATACCTTGATTAGATAGGCTATTTTCTGTGTCAAAGAGCAGATTCTCGGCATCAATTCCATTCCTGGATATCACTACTCTTGATTCAATTCATCTGCACCTCCCTCACAGTTTGCATGAGATTCCCCCTACTCTATGTTATTGTAAGCCTTAGTGTAAGCCTGAGGTAGTTTTCCTCCAGCAGTTCAGTTCCTTTCCTTGGTCTGAGAGTCTTGTTAAAGTTTTCAATTTCCTTTTTCTTTTCTCTCCCGTACTTCTCTTCCTTTCCTTCCTTGTCCAGTAAGGTATGAAGCACTAGCTCCACCACAGCTTCTTCTCGAGCAGCTCTTATTCCAACTGTAGCACCGCTTACGAGAGCAAGCAAGGGGGATTTTCTTATTCTTACTTAAGTGTCCTGCAAAGGCTCACTCTCTAAACGCGACTTGAGATCAGATGTCGGTATTCTCTACTACTACTATACGTGATTTGTTACGAATCAAGAAAGGATGCTGGCATTCGATCTTTTTGATGCTTCTATTCAATTGTTCCTCGAAAGATAATTAATAGAAATAGAGCTAATAGTATTAGAGTGGTTAGCGACTAAGGGTATTGGTTTTCCGAATGAATGAGTGGGAAATTCCGTTTTTCAAATAAGCGCGACTTTCTGGATTCCCTTCTAGGTCTACAAGTGATAGATGTTTTTCGGAACTAAACTCTAGAAAGCCTGTGCGATCCATGTCATTTTATGAATACGTAGCGAAATGAATGCCATGTTGGATTTTCTTTGGAATTGGTTCCCTCTTTCCGGGAGTAGGGCCAGCCTTTGCCTTTGAATCCATTGAATTCTTCGGCCTATGAAATCATACTATAATAATAAGTGAAGTACGGCCTAACTTCTTCGTTTCCCGAGAAAAATAATGGAATTCTGAGCTGGAGAATCTGCCTCAATACTTAGTGAGCTGCTATGCCCAATGGCGACTTCCCCTGCTCTATAAAACTGGTTGATCACTAGCACACGACCAACTATCTTTTCAGACTGTAGATACGTGTATATTCCTCCGGCCACGAAAGGGATTTTGTCTTATGGTGAAATGAGTCTTCCTTCCATGTAGGATTGGAAGCAGTATCGGAACTGCTCTATTGCGACGACAGAGAAGAGACGCGCAAACGAATAAAAACCTCTGCTTTAGTCTATCTTAAAAGTAGAGCGCGGAAGTTTTTACATAGCCGAAAGAAAAGGAATGGCTGTTTCGAAGACTCGTAATTGCGCCTAAACCTAAAAAAGGCGGGTAAATCAATCAAAAATGTTGCTTGTGAGTAGATCATCTCTAGGAACACCCTATACTTAGACTAAGACCCGGTCTATAGAAAGGGTAAACCCTCTGTAGTTGGGGAGCGATAGGTGGGAAGCAAGGGATTACTTGCTATTTGAATGCCTTTATTTGTGTTATACCTCTGGAAAGGAGGTTAAGAAGCACCAAAGGGAAGTCAAGGATATCTAATAATAGGCCCGGTGAGAATCAATCAGTCAGTATTCATCTTTTGGTAGAAGTATGATAAGTGCCTTCGGGAAGATAAGTCAAGGAAAGCAACAAAGCAGATCTGTACTGATAAGTGAAGAAGTCCGAATACCTGTAGTAGTAGTCCACTTATAAAGTAGCTCGCCTGCAGCAGTAGTAACCCTGCCAAGTAAAATGGAGTTCTCGAGCAGGAAAGCTCATCGCGAGGTAACGAACGAGTCGAAACAGATGGTGATCCTACATAAATAGCTAGCGTGGAGCAAGCGGTTAGGATTCTATGTGACGGAATAGAAGTGATTATCTATGGCTTATAGACGGGCGTAGCGCTTTATGATTCCCCTTGGTTGCTTCATGCACTTTCCCTTAAGTTAAGGCTTTTCCTTCATGCACGGGGAGAGGTTTCTTGGCGATGTAAGTAAGTGACTTTCTTTTCTGGACCTTTCACCCTCAGGGATGTAGCTAAAAGTCTGGGGGTTAGAAAGGATTAACTGGGTGGGAGCTCTCTTTGAATACGTTAAAGGCTCACTCCGTCCAGCTTCAGATCGAAGTCCTGATTCACCAATCTCCGAGTAAGCAACCTTTTCTAATAAGAAAGGGACTCGTGCTCGCTGCTTTTCTCATCTATGGTTTCTACCATGACTAAAACAGAATCGGAAACAGAGATCGGGATGGAATCGCCTTTCCTTCTTCGTCTGCCTAAGACAGAGTCCCGCTTTTCTAAGAGAAGAGGAGGTGGACTACTGAAATGTATATTCTTTTTCTATGTTATTCATTGGTCGGTCTATCGATCGTAGAGGAATGCCCACGGTCCTGACTTTGTTCCAACTAGGCCTGTGTAGCTTTCTTTCACTGAACACCAAACGGGCATTCTCCGTGCTGGCATGAACAACCTAGAAAGAAGAATTACAGATTTGCTTTGTTGCACCGATCCTACAGCTAGAGTGAACTAATCGGAGCTCAATAGACTTGATCTTGACCTTATTTTATAGCCCTTTCCCTATCGCAGCACTGCTTGATGAGATCTGAAGCTGACAAGACAATGATTGAGTTTTCCAAAGCCGCGACTTCTTTTTTTACTTCAACTTCCAATTGCTTATGTCTGAGCTGCTTCCTCTGTCAGAGGGTTAGTCCATTCCCCTATTGGGGCAGTAGCTTGACTCCCAATAAATGCTATTTTATAGACAAGAAAGAGAGGACAATTGTGATACCTAATCCTAACCCAACCCAGTCGGCGTGTAGGCGAGATTTATCCCAGTCCTGCTAGCCAAAGCTAGTAGTCAGTCAGATGAGTCTGTCCCTCCGGTATGTCTCTTTCAAAAAGGACAGCTTTAGTATTGAAGTCAAGTTGGTTTATAACCGAAGCGGTCCTATTGAATCAGATGTGGGAATAACCTCTGCATCTCATGCCCTCTTTGAATGGCTTGTTCAAGAAGGGATTGCTGTTCTTAGAAAGAAAAAGCTCTTGGTGAATCCGGACAAATGCTATCGAATTAGAGGAATTTATTTGAAAGAAGAGACAAGAACAGTGTAGCATTGGAAACGATAAAGGTGAACTTTGCTCTTAGAACCGATTGGAAGGAAGGCAGTAGCTCCTAAACTCGGCGGTATGGAAAGAAGCAGCCTAAGAAGAAGGTAAGCAAGCCAATGAGATTGTCAGTCCCAGGTAAAGATTGGGATAGTCAGCAAACAAGCTAGCAAGTAGTTAGAACCAGCTAAACCAGTAAGGGGATAGGAAGAATTTAATGACAAAGCGATATTCTATAAAAGCGGACTAGGAGCGGAAGGCGAAAGGGAATGGATTTATGAGTAAAATAACCCAAGGTCAGTAGCATTTTATTCAACCATTTCTGGAGAGATGCTTTGAGTAGTTAAGTACCCAAGCCCAACAAGGGGTGAGACTTTCCTTTAATAGTTAGCCACTCAGGACAGAGATTCGGCTTAGTGAAAATAGAACTAAAGAGAACGGGTTCAACTTATCCCAATCCTCGTCTTCCTGAAAAGGGAGCGGAGCGAAGTCACTTCTAGCTTCTTTGCCAGGAGTAAATGCAAAGGCCTTTGTCTTCTTCTTACAACAAACGGTTCGATCAAAGAGTGCAGCTGGCTAAGCCGCATTTTCTGCTTTAGCTTTAGCGGGAGTGCTTGAAAGTGGCTGTCTTCACTTAGTCCAAAGAGAGGGAAAAATAGTCTTCCGTTACTAGCCATTGCTCGTCATGCTCTCGTCTCGAAGAGTAATAGTTATATGCCGATCTTCATGCCATCTTCATTACTAGCTCTGACGACTAGTCCTCTGCTAATGAAATACCCGCAAACAACCCCCTTCTCTTCCTCAACAGGGCATTCGTGCAGAACCCCTTCTTTCAATGTCTTGCCATTCTTCATGTGCAGCTAATTACGAATCTAAATCAGTCTTGTCTGTACACCAATCCCAATGGCTAATTCGGCTCTTAAGCCTGGAGCCTGGAACCCCTTAAATCAGTTAACCCTCACTCTGGCCTTGCATTCAGGCTTTTGTAGGTAAGTACAATGTACACCATTCTTCTTGGTGGCTGCTTGAAGGGCTTTCCCCTTGCTTAATTGGAAGGTTGTGCTCGACTAACTTCTCGCTTTCCTTCTTAAATGAATGGGCTTGTCAAGCTTTCGTCTCAATTCATATCTAGCTGCGAGTAATTTCATTTCGACTTTTCTCTCCTACCAAAGCAGGTGGCCTCACCTTCTTCCTCTTATCTTATGCAAATATGCAGTTTAGTTCTTATTCCTAATGAGTGAGGAATTTTTTATTCAAAGAAAGGCTCCGTTCCTTCAGGCCTTTGAAAGAAGCCAAAATAGGATGCTTTTTCTAGGTTCCGAAAGTGCTTATTCCGCCTTGAGGGGCGATGGACGGTATTCCAGAGGATCAGACTTGATCAGTTCAGGCTATGGAAGTTTCGATCTTCCCATCAATCTATCTTTGAATTCGATAGCCTGTCACGTCCTGGTAAGCGATCATCAACTTCTTTCGATCTTGAATGCTCTGTTCCGCTCCTTGATTACTTTCTGGGATGACAGCAAGTCTTCTCCCCATTGGTGAGATTGATCCCCTCCTTTGTTCTTTGTCCAGCTACTCGGTCAATGAAGATGGAAAGGTAGTGAAGTAACCCTAAGGTTCGGTTCGGTGTAGAGATAAAGTACAGTAGGCCATCACTGGCTCTTCCCCTCGGATTCTTTCCTTCGGCTTCACTTTCAACCTTCCCTACCCCTTTCGACGCAGCAATGAGAGCAGCAGGGACGGAGCGCTTGACCTTTACCTCTTGGTAGAGGAGTCTCTTCTTATTTTAGGCTGGCACGGTCTTAGAATGTACGATAGAAGTGCGGACTCAAAGTAGTTTAGCGGGAGAAACCCTGTGGGATAACGGTTCTTTGAAGGAATACCTCTCTTTCTAACTGTCTTGCGAATCTTGCTTGAAAGCTTTCACGTGGAAAATGGAGAATGTCAATAGGCATTCGAACTCCTTTTTCTTTTTCGTAGGAAGGGTACACGTCCAGCTTCAATAAGATTCGCGGACATCCGCTTTAGCAGACGATTTTTCCACTTTCATTAGACGTTCTCCTGGCTTTCGCGGAAGAAAAGCAGTTGGTAAGATTCTAGGTAAGAAAGAAGCCAATGCCCCTAGTATCAGGAAGAGGCTATTAGGAATCCCTATAAGAAGAGAATCGATGCCATCTCGTCGTTCGGCTCCTTGAATCTGTTCGTGGGCATTTTCCTTATAATTTTGATTAACGTCCTTTGCTACGCTTTCTCCTGCTCTTATTGGAATCTAAGTCTATATAGAATAATAGATATGTCAAATAGCTTCTTCGAAGCATTCTTCCTAATACCGGGGATTCCCCAAAAGTCACTTTCACACTTGGATTCGATGGTGCGTAGCGTAAAAGACCCGCAGCATATTCGTCGCAAACAGGGGATTTGCCCACTAAGAGCCCATCATTTGCCCGAGATTAGTGAGTCATATGCCGAATGCCGAAAATGGTCTTCATTCTAGAACGAATATGCCATGCCTTAGAGCAGTTCAGTTCCTTGTCCGATTCTCTCTCTCTCCTTGGCCCTAGACTGCTTTCTTACTCGTGAAAAGGTTTTTGGCAAGATAAGATGGATAGGATTTCTGACTTCCTATACCTAACAAATAGGGCATGAGGGCTTCAAGCCTATGATAAGACAGTCCTGTCTCGATCCTTTTTCTATTTCTTTCTTCTTTTTTTCTATTACATTACTGGTTACGGCGAGAAAGAAGATCCTAACAAACGGCGCTGCTCATTCATCGTTTCACAAGAGTCAAGCAAAGAAAAAGAAAGGGTACGAGCAGAATTGAACCGATGATTGACGGTCTGACCTTACAGGGCGTGACTCGTCGTCCTTAAAGCACTAAGTTATTTACAGATCTCATCTAGCGCCCTATCTATCTTTATCTTTCTCCTCTCGAGAACGGTAACAGGGTTTGATCGATAGCAACAAAAACATCGGAATAAGGAAGATCAGCCTACCACACCCGCACAGTTTAGGATAGTGGTGAACTTGTTAATAACTACTTTGTCGGAGATGCATTCTTTTCTATTGGCAGAGATAGAGTGGGCACCAGGTTTTTCCTCATCGACAATGAGTTACACTGCTTAAAATAAGAGCCCAATGAGTTGGAGTGGAGAGTAACCAGCTCTCTTTTATATACGAATAAAGATCAGCCTTATCGTTTGGGGACATCATTGGCTTCATTCCTATCCCAACTGTCGAATCCAAAGCCTAAGCCTAAACCGCCTTTAACTCGTTTGCAAACAATAGAATGGCATTCAGGAGTTGAATCAAATCAGCAAGGGACGAGAGAAAAGATAAGGCATTCGAGCAAACCAAAGAGCTCCTTATCGAGCTGCCTAAGAGGGCATTCGATTCGTGAACAGCTGATACGAGAGCTTATGGTGCGCATTTTCGTTGAAAGATAAAAGATAAATGAATTTATTCCCCGCTCCATTGGCTTACGAAAAGGTTTTACAAACACCAGACATTGGTAAAAGAACTAATCGTAATACTTGGGGTTACCCATACCACTCATACGGACAAGCTTCGGATTAGGATCGGGTTACCTTCAGGTGCTCCTTATTAATAGTGACACGTGAGAGATCTTACCTTTATACCCGAAGTTATACAAAAGGAACAACTCCCATATTGTCACTATATTCTGGGCATTTATCCCTTGCAGTAGCGACACAGTCAGCACAGGCTTTATACGAAGTAGAAGAGAGAAAGTCCTATCTTTCGAGTTACTAAGCATCTCGATCTAGTAAAATAGCAAATTAGAAACTTGGGGGAAAGACTCCTGAATAGCTAAAGCCAAAGAAAGACCAGTAATGACATACTCTACAACGAGTAGAAAAGAAAGAGCCTCAACAAAAGAGTCTTGCTTGCCATTATATTCTATATCAGAGTTCAGGCTGCTCAATCTATTGGGAGAAAGGTCAACCACTATCTTCCCAGGAGCATTCATGGTAATAGCTTGCTGTTTAATAGACTATAGGGGGTATTCTAAGATAATCCATGCGCTACGCACCTCAACTAGTTCTATTCTTGGTATCTCGAAATAAATGTCTTCCTAGCGGATAGAAAGATTAGAGTCCCTAGAGGAGAGATAGACTTTCATTAGTTCCTTTTCCCGCTACTCCTTTTGTCTTGGAGGAAGGGAGTTGGATAACAGAGATCAATGTGAAGGTCCAAGCAATTAAACTGCGGATAGAACCCAGAAAACTGACGAGCCACTTGAGTATTGATCTTCGCCTCCATCGTTACTCTTCAACAGTGAAAGTAAAGAGTCTAGAACCTATACACTCTTTTCTAATAGCTTTAGTTAACCGCCATCTCGAGTTATAAGCCTAAGTAAGAGCAAAGAGAACTCAGGAGAACCAAGAACTGAGAGAATTGTTGATGCCACCGCACCGAGAAAGAAGAGTGGAATTAATGATTTTTGAAAAAGAGGGCTAGGTCTAGCCAAGGATTTAGTCCTTTTCTTTTGGATCTGCTACTCGACCCGTGTTCTGTTACAGCTTTGCCTAGCGCTTCGTCCGCTGAGAACATTCAATTCACTCAATCACTACTAAATGAAGTTGTAACGCTTTCCTTTCACTTTAACCCTACGCTGAAAGTGATTCTAAAGATTCTAAAAAAGATACCAAGCCGGAGATGGAATGTAAAAGCCAGGAATGGAATGAGTTGCGTGGCATGAGCTACTCGATCTCAGCTAACAAGGATAGAAAGGGAACCAGACTCATAGATAGGCGTTTCAAACTAACCAATAGGAAGAGGAATCAAACCAGCTCGACCAGAAGACTTCGAATTCTTACACCTACCTTGGATAGTATGAGCGGTAGAGCCTATCGCCTATCTATAGGCTATAGGATTCATACCTCCCTCCTGGAAATAAAAAGTAATATCCTTTTTCTGTACCATTTTTTCACTTCCTTAAAGGCATGTAGAAAATCTTCTTACAAAGAGGGTGGGTAATCCAACTACTCTTTAAGCATGACATATGGAAAAGACTTCACCTGCATTCATTAATTAATCAAATCACAAAGTGTCGAGCCTCCAGTTTAGTAAATTACAGAGAAAAAAAAGTCTAGTTTTAATTAGGATAGGAGCTCCTATAACAATAGAATAAGCAGTGCATTCAACAGATATGAAGTTAGGTTAGCCTTACTATCAGAACAGAGTTGGTTTGGAAAGAGATTCAAAGACTCGGCTACCATACCTCTCCTTTAGTCTTATAGTTTTCACTAGGACTGAGTCAGAGCACACAACAAGCAGTGAAGTCCACATCTTCGGCGCAAGAGCAGCTGCGGCTAGGAATGAGAAGGGCGATGGATTAGCTAGGGAACATTTCTGTGGACGAGCTGGTAGCTAGTTCCAGAGATCAATAAGGTCGACTTGCTATTGTTCGAAAGCAGAGGATATTCGTGCCCAAGCACGTGCAAGTATCGTGGCACACTTGCAGAAGCGGAATGGTCCCAGCCTCCGACTTTGATTTTAACCTTTGCATACGCGGAAAGAGTGCTTGAAGATGAAAAAAGGCCTGACTCATAATTATAATAAGGGGCGGAGATGGCGCCAGTCTTTAAATAACTCTAATTAAGCTATTTCCTCCACGGGGGCGAGGATGGTACTGAACTAGTCCCAATTTTAATTGAAATTGAATAATGCGTTCCTTCAGTTTAAGATGAATAAAGGGATTCGGGGCATTACCGTTCATGGGTGAAGTAAGGCCAGAAGTAAGAATAGCTAACTTTGCTTTAAGCTTTTATTTCCCTGGTCTTTATTTGAATTAAAGTAAAGGGCGCTTTTTAATTAAGAGTTAGAACTCTAAGATTAAGTCCAGTCTAAAATAGGGCACCCGCGAAGAATAGGCAGAAGATTCAGCCTAGTCTTTTTTGAGTGAATCCCGAAGCAGCTTACGCGCTCTCTCCAAGCAAAGGAGTTTTTTATAAAGGAGTTAAAAGTGGGCTCTCTCTTTTTCGAGTGGATTTACCTGTTGTAGATTGAAAGTTCCCCTAGAACTAGAGGGGTAATTCTCTTGATGAGGCGAAGGCTTTAACCTACTTAAGCTTGAAGAAAAGGGTCAACCCAGCTAGATATATACAGGATAAGTAGCCCATACTCTTCCTATGGAGAGGATAGGATGTCACTGGATGTAATGCCATTGGCCATTGTTCTTATCGGGATAGGCAGGCTAGCAAAAAATATTGTGAAATCTTCCCCAACAGAATAATTTCATATGTAAATGTTGGTCAATTCACTCCAACTGCCATAAAAAAAGTATCAAATGACTGTTTAAAACTGAGCTTCACTTCAATAATATACTTATCTCTTACGGACTTTCACAATCTTTTTAGGCTTAGGCTTGGATTAATATCCTAGCATATAACATCTAAATAGTCAATTTATAATTTATAAGCATAGTATTGAATAGGGGAATTCAAATGTTTAGAATCCCTTCCCTAACAGTTTAATTGGGATTTCTTTTTTTGATTGTAGGTAAGCTACCTCTTTGTTAGCGCAGCACCCTTTCCACCGCCCTTTCAATTCAACAGGAACCAACCTGCATTTTTTCTTTGGTGTAGATCCTTTATTGTCCTTTATTGAGCTATTGGCTCAGTAGCAAAATGAATAGAAGTTCTCGATTCAGCTTCCGACCTCAGGAAAAAAAAACCTCTTCATGCTCTTCCTTCTATCTCCTAAAAAAGAGTGCAGTTCCACCCGCGTTTGAAGGCGAGTTATTTGGAGCTTCATTCTCGCATCTCACATATTGGAAAAGGTAAACTTAAAATAAAAGAAAAGGGCAACTCAGTCAATAGACAAAGAAAAAAAGAATATGTTACCAAAAAAACAATCCAATGTTTGTCTTTCTAAGGATTGATTTTCCTTGTCGTAGTTCATATTCATATTAAAAAAGAAGAAGGCAGAGGTAAACTCCCCAACTCGATCAATGGGTGCTCATTGGTCTTCTTGAGACTCCCCAACTGCCGCAGCTTTCGATTGGGGGAGCCTCGAGCATCCAGTATATGACATTAAGGAGTATTCCCCAATGGAGTAGTCAACTCATAGAACAAGCATGTAAGCGAAGCAAGAAAAAGGCTTTCCATTTTTTTTTTTAGATTTTTTTTTCTGGTCAACGGTACACACTTCTCTTTTTTTAATTTTTTTATTCCATTCCCGGTGATCCTGTCACGCTAAACACAAATCTTTCTTTTCATTTTATATATCCCATGGGCGTATAGACGAAATAGAAATTTGAACTAAGTAGGTTTCGAAATGAAATAGCCCATTAAGTAGAGGAGTCAACGGCGCGCACACGCAGTACATGTGGCTCTTTGAATAAAAACTGTTGCTCTTGTTGGTATACAGGCCGGCTAATATAATAGTATGGGAAATATGGGAAAGAGGAGTAGACAATCTGGGAGGTACAGGCCCGGCCCGGCGCACGAAGCAGGAGGAAATCGGTACCCCGCGAGGCTGGCGAAGTCGGCACAAGAAGTAGGCGGAGTAGAGGCAGTTCAATAGCAGTTGTAGGGCACAGCACAGTAGTTGCTGTTCTCTTCTCTGTTGCATAGGCATAGATGGGGTAGGCAACTCAAGCAAGACAGAACTACAGAACTAACTAAGCAGTAGCCACCTGAAGACAGAAGAGCACCTGAATAAAGAGCCAACCACCAACCAATCGCCCTGTAGTTTTCTTCGCTGGAGCGCAGGTTTGGAACCCTATTTTACTAATAATAAGAAAGGGGCTTGTTGAAGCTATGAAGCATCTTAGAGTATTCCATTCCGTTTTTCAGCTGGATCCGGGCCTTGCTATTGTTCGGCCTGAAAAAACTGTATTTAATTTAGTAGACAGAGAGGGGCTTTTTTCGAAAGGCTATCAACGTATACGTATATAGATAGAGTGAGTGTGCGTGCAGGGTGTAGGTGTACCACTTACGAGAAAGAACCCCAAGTCAGTAAAGTAGTTAACCAAACACAAGTAAGTAGTTCGTCAGTCCTTCCTCCGACGCCTCCCGTTCATTCTTCTTCATTTCATCATGTTTGTTGTGTTGTTCCGTTTATAGGTCCCAAGCCCTTCTTAGAAAGCCCTCCTCCCTCTCCTTAAGTAAAAAAAAAAGAAGAATGCTGCTTTTTTTTCGAACATTGTAAGAACCTTTCTAACTGACACTCCAGTCATAATGCCACCCACGTCTTTTTTTTTTCTTTTGAACAAAGAGGCAAACGCCTGAATAATCCTAATTTTTTGTCCTTTTGATTTGAGTCCATAATGACTGGCAGGTTTCATTAATGAAAAGAAAAGCGGAGGCCCGCCATCTGCTAGCATTGTGGTTTGAAATCGATTCTTTATCAATGGCCCACCCTTTCTTTGAACCTTGTCAATGATCGAACTTAAAGATATGAACTGAGTGCCATTTGATGAGTAACTGAGAACAAGGGAGAGGGATATAGAAAGGATGAAGTAATGAAAGAGGAAGTCATTGCTAG